ATCTATATTTATATGAAAAAAAATAAATTACGGTTCAATATTTTGATTTTATTAATAACTTTTTTTCATAAAATTATTATTTATAATAGTTATAGTTAAATTATATAAATTTTTATTATTAATATAAATAAATTTATAAATGTTATAAAATTTAAATTTAAATAATAATAATACTTATATATAATTTAATAATTTTAAATAAATATTATATATAATATTAATTAATAAAAATATTTAAATAAATTTAAATATATATTATAAATAATCAACAGATTTTTATTATTACAATTAAGAGTTTAATACTGGGTTTTTTTAACAATTAAATTAATAAAATATTTATATATTATATTAAACATTTAATAAATATATTATTTATATATATATATATTATTTAATTATAAATATTATTAAATATAAATAATATAATTAAAAGATTTATATTATATTATAAATTATTTATATATACATATAATATAAAAATTATTAATAAATATTATTATTAACTTATTTAATAATAATAAATAGTATAAAAAAATTTAATCTTTAATTTTAATTTAAATATTTTTTAATATTTTTATCATGTTTAACAATATTTTATTATTTAAATTAAAATTAAAACAATTAAAAATAATGATATTACGTTTTATTTTAAGTATATAAAAAAAAAAAAAAATATATTTTAAGGGAAATATCTTTATTTTTTTTGAATTTTTTTGAAAATTTTAATGGGAGGGAAATTTGTAAATTTATTTACTTATTTTTTATTATTTAGTAAAATTTATAAAATTTATAGAAAAATGAATTTTTAATAATTTTAAAGTTGATAATTATTTTATAATAGTAAATTGATTTGTTAAAATATTTATTTACATGTAATAAGATTTAATTAAAGTTTAAATAATTTTAATTATTTATTTTATTCACAGTGATTGATATTAAAAATTTATAAAATATATGTTTTAGAAATTATTTTTAGTATTGGTTAAATTTGTGCCAGCAATCGCGGTTATACAAATAATACAAATAAATTATATTGGTTTTAGTTAAATGAATTAATAAAAATAAAATAGTATTTTATAGGTGAAATTTTAAAATATTAATTATTTTTAATAAAAGAATATTTAAAGCTAAAAAATTTTAAATTTAAACTAGGATTAGATACCCTATTATTTAAAAAATAAATTTAAATTAACTAAAGTAGTAATTGATATAATCTCAAAACTTAAAGAATTTGGCGGTATTTTAGTCTATTTAGAGGAACTTGTTAATTAAATGATAATCCACAATTTACCTTACTTAATTTAATTAAATTTGTATATCGTCGTCATAAGAATATTTTAATAGAATAATAATTTTCTTAAGTTTTTATAAAAACAGATGTCAGATCAAGGTGCAGTTTATAATTAAGAATATAATGAGTTACAATAAAGTTTAATTATATTGGATAATTTAATAAATAAATAAATTTGAAATAGGATTTAATAGTAAATAAATTAAGAAAAATTTTTTGATTATAGCTCTAAAATATGCACACATCGCCCGTCGCTCTCATTAATTTTTAATAAATGAGATAAGTCGTAACATAGTAGGTATACTGGAAAGTATTTCTAGAATGACAATTTAAAGCTTAATTAGTAAAGCGTTTCATTTACATTGAAAAGAAATATGTGCAATTCATTTTAAATTGAAAAATAATTATTTATTAATTTTAATAGTTTTATTTTTTTTTAATAAAAATAATTTTAATTTAAATTAATTTTTAGTATTTTATAAAGAACAAATAATTTATTAATTATAGTGAAGTAGTATTGTAAAAAATTATTGAAATAATTGAAAAATTTTTTTAAAAATAGAAAAATTAATTTTTTGTGCCTTGTGTGTCAGGATTAATTAAATAAATAATTTAAATAAATTATTCTCGAGTTAAAAAGATTTAATAATTTATGTTATTTATTGTCAAATAAATATTGATTTATAAATTATTAGAAATGAAATGTTATTCGTTTTTTAATATATCTAGTTTTTTAAGAAATAAATTTAATTTATAAATATTAAATTATTTAATTATCTTTTTTAATTAAATAATTTTTATATTTAAGTATTTAAAGGGATGAGCTTTTAAATAAAATTTTATAATTCATATAAATAGTTTAATAAAAAATAAGCTTAAAAATAGTTATTTTTAAAAAATATTTTATAATTTATTTTATATTTAAAATATTTAGTATTAATTTAAAATTTTTATTAAAAAATTTATTTTAATTTTAAAAATAAAGATATTATGATTAAATTAGTAAAAATTTATAATTGTAAATTAATTAATTATAAAATTAAAGGATTTTTTAATTAATTCGACAAATTTATATATTCATCTGTTTATCAAAAACATTTCTTTTTGTTTATTAATAAAAAGTATAACCTGCCCACTGATAAATTAAAGGGCCGCGGTATTTTGACCGTGCAAAGGTAGCATAATCATTAGTTTTTTAATTGAGGACTTGTATGAATGGTTGGATGAGATATATGTTGTATCAAAAAATTTATATTTAAACTTTATATTTTAGTTAAAAAGCTAAAATAAAATTTAAAGACGAGAAGACCCTATAAATCTTTATATTACAAAAATTTTAATTTATAGAGAAACTTAATAAAAATATTAAAATTAAATTTTTTGTAATATTTTATTGGGGTGATATTAAAATTTAATTAACTTTTAAATTATTTTTTCATTTCTAAATGTTTTATAATTGATCCAATTTTATTGATTAAAAATTTAAGTTACTTTAGGGATAACAGCGTAATTTTTTTGGAGAGTTCAAATCGATAAAAAAGATTGCGACCTCGATGTTGGACTAAGAATTAATTTAGGTGTAGAAGTTTAAATTTTGAGTCTGTTCGACTTTAATTTCTTACGTGATCTGAGTTCAAACCGGCGTAAGCCAGGTTGGTTTCTATCTTAAATTAATATAGTTATATTTTAGTACGAAAGGACCAAATATAAAATTTTTTAATTTTTATTTAGAATAATATTAAAATAATATATAAAAAATTAACATATAAATAAAAAATATAAAACTATTTTGGCAGAAAAATGCAATAAATTTAGAATTTATAGATATAATTTAATAAATTATAAATAGTATTGTTTATAATATTTGATTTATTAATGCCTTTTTTAGGAAGTTTAATTTTAGTAATTTGTGTAATAATCGGGGTAGCTTTTTTAACTTTATTAGAACGTAAGGTATTAGGCTATATTCAGATTCGAAAAGGGCCCAATAAAGTTGGTTTTATAGGAATTCCCCAACCTTTTAGTGATGCAATTAAGTTATTTACAAAAGAACAAACTTACCCTTTTATATCTAATTATTTAATTTATTATTTGTCACCTATTTTTTCGTTATTTTTATCTTTATTAGGTTGATTATGTATTCCTTATTTTATTAAATTATTTAGTTTTAATTTAGGAGTTTTATTCTTTTTATGTTGTTTAAGAATAGGTGTTTATTCAGTAATAATTGCTGGGTGATCATCTAATTCAAATTATGCATTATTAGGGGGCTTACGAGCAGTTGCACAAACTATTTCTTATGAAGTAAGTTTAGCTTTAATTTTATTATCTTTAATTTTTTTAGTTGGGGGGTATAATTTTTTTTATTTTTTATTTTTTCAACTTAATGTTTGACTGATAGTAATATGTTTTCCTTTAGGTTTAGTTTGATTTTGTACTTCTTTAGCAGAAACTAATCGAACTCCATTTGATTTTGCTGAAGGAGAATCAGAACTAGTTTCAGGGTTTAATGTAGAGTATAGAAGAGGAGGTTTTGCTTTAATTTTTTTAGCTGAATATTCTAGAATTTTATTTATAAGAATATTATTTAGAGTCTTTTTTTTAGGTGCTGATATTTATTCGTTATTATTTTTTTTTAAATTAGCTTTTATCTCATTCTTGTTTATTTGAGTACGTGGGACTTTACCTCGATTTCGGTATGATAAATTAATATATTTAGCTTGAAAAAGTTTTTTACCTTTTTCATTAAATTTCTTGATATTAGTTATTGGTTTAAAAATTTTAATTATTTAAATTTAAATAATAGAAATTAGTATTAAAATCAATAAAAATAAGATTTTTATCTTATGTTTTCAAAACATACGCTTATTCAAGCTCATTGATTAATTTTTTAATTTAAATTTATAATTTATTTAAAATAATTAATTTAATAAATTATCTCATCACTTAGTGATAAGAGGGTTTAAAATAAAGTAAGAAAAGTACAATACAGTTAAGATTTGACCCGTTAAAATATAAGGATCTTCAACAGGTCGTGCCCCAATTCATGTTAATAAAATTACAATAATTACTATATATCAAAATAATACTTGATTAATTAAATAGTATTGAATTCCTCGGAATTTTCTAATATTAGTAAAAGGTAAAATAAATAAAATAGCAATAGATAATACTAAAGCAATTACACCCCCTAATTTATTAGGAATTGACCGTAAAATAGCATAAGCAAATAAAAAATATCATTCTGGTTGAATATGAGGAGGAGTAACTAATGGGTTTGCAGGAATAAAATTATCAGGGTCTCCTAATTTGTAAGGGGCTAAAATAGTTAATAAAAATAAAAATATAATTATTATAATAAAACCAAAAATATCCTTAAAAGAAAAATAAGGATGAAAAGGAATTTTATCTCTATTTCTATTAATTCCTAGTGGATTATTAGAACCTGTTTGATGTAAAAATAGTAAATGAATTATTGTAGCAGCTATAACAATAAAAGGTAAAAGAAAGTGAAATGTAAAAAATCGTGTTAAAGTAGCATTATCTACTGCAAAACCCCCTCAAAGTCATTGAACAAGGTCAAGCCCTAAATAAGGAATAGCAGATAATAAGTTAGTAATAACTGTGGCCCCTCAAAAAGACATTTGTCCTCATGGTAAAACATATCCTATAAAAGCTGTTCCTATTACTAAAAATAAAATTAATACCCCTACTGATCATGTATGAACATAAAGGTAAGAACCATAATAAATTCCTCGTCCAATATGAAGATAGATACAAATAAAAAAGAATGAAGCACCGTTAGCATGTAATGTTCGTAATAATCAACCGTAATTTACATCTCGACAAATATGATTTACTGAGTTAAAAGCTGTTTCAATATCTGCTGTGTAGTGTATAGCTAAAAATAATCCTGTTAAGGTTTGAATAATTAAACAAAGCCCTAATAAAGAACCAAAATTTCATCAAGCAGAAATATTGGAAGGGGCGGGTAAATCAACTAAAGCATTATTTATAATTTTAAATAATGGGTGGTTTAATCGTATAGGTTTGTTCATTTGTTAAATTAAAAATTAGGTCGAAGAGGTCCTTCAAAAACATTAGTAATTTTAACTACTGCAATTAAAGTTAAAAATAAATAAATTATCAATAAAATTGTTATTAAATTAATAGGGAAATTGTATAATTTATTTAATATTAATGAATTTTCTATTAATAAATTTTTTATTTCAACAATACTTTCTCTTTCATGATTAGAAATATAAGTTATTAATAAATTTTTATCTATAAAAAAGAAAGTTCTATAAATGAAAAAGAAATTACATAAGCTAAAAAATAAAAGCTTTATAGAAAAATTAAATATTTCATTAGAAGCTAATGATGTGACGTAAATAAAAAGTACTAGTATACCCCCTAAAAAAATTAAAAATAATACATAAGAAAATCAAAAGGTTTTAGTGATTAATCCTGATAATAAACAAATAAAAAATGTTTGAATTAATAACATTAACCCTATTGCCAAAGGATGTTTTATAAAAACGAAAATTGTTCTACATGTTAAACTAGCTAAATAAATGAATAAATTAAAAATATCAAAAAACAAGAAATAGTTTATTTAAAATATTAATTTTGGAGATTAATGATAAAGAAATTCTTTTTTCTTGAAGTTTTAAAAGAAAAAATTCTTATTTTTGATTTACAAGACCAATATTTTTATTAAATTATTAAAACTAATGTTAATATTTTTAAAGTGATTTTTTGTAATATATTTATTTTTTATAGGTGTTACAGCTTTTGTTTCTAGTCGAAAGCATTTATTATCAACTCTTTTAAGCTTAGAATTTATTGTTTTATCTTTATTTTTTTTATTATTTTTGTTTTTAAATTTATTAAATTTTGAGTTATATTTTTCAATAATATTTTTAACTTTTAGAGTTTGTGAAGGGGCTTTAGGTGTTTCTATTTTAGTTTCTATAATTCGTACTCATGGAAATGATTACTTTAATTCTTTCTCTTTATTACAATGTTAAAATTTTTATTTATAATTTTATTTATAATACCAATATGTTTTTTAAAAAAAAGATTTTGAACGGTACAAAATTTTTTATTTATTTTAATATTTTTATTTATTTTAATAATAAGTTTTGATAATTTTTCTTATAATATTTCTTATTTTTTAGGTATCGATTTGATTTCTTATGGGTTGATTTTATTAAGAATTTGAATTTGTGCTTTAATGTTAATATCAAGAGAAATGTTGTTTAAAATAAATAATTATGTAAATTATTTTTTATTTTTAATTTTATTTTTATTATTAATATTAATACTAACATTTAGTTCAACTAATTTATTTTTATTTTATGTATTTTTTGAAAGTAGTTTAATTCCCACATTATTTTTAATTTTAGGTTGAGGATACCAACCTGAACGTTTACAAGCTGGAGTATATTTATTATTTTATACTTTATTAGCTTCTTTACCTTTATTAATGTCTATTTTTTATATTTTAAATGACATTTTAACTTTAAATATATTTATTTTAATAAATTATTCTTTTTATTATTCTTTATTTTATTTTACTATAATTTTTGCTTTTTTAGTAAAGATACCTATATTTTTAGTTCATTTATGATTACCTAAAGCGCATGTAGAAGCCCCTGTTTCTGGATCAATAATTTTAGCTGGGGTTTTATTAAAATTAGGGGGTTATGGTTTAATTCGAGTTTTTCCTTTTATTTTATTAGAGGGATTAAATTTTAATTTTATTTTTATTTCAATTAGTTTAGTTGGGGGGTTTTTAATTAGTTTAGTTTGTTTACGACAAATAGACATAAAGGCTTTAATTGCTTATTCTTCTGTTGCTCATATAGGAATTGTTTTAGGGGGTCTTTTAACCTTAACCTATTGAGGTTTAAGAGGGGCTTATACTTTAATAATTGCTCATGGGCTTTGTTCTTCTGGTTTATTTAGTTTAGCTAATATAACCTATGAACGAGTAGGAAGTCGGAGATTAATAATTAATAAAGGATTATTAAATTTTATACCTAGTTTATCTTTATGGTGGTTCTTATTATGCTCTGGAAATATAGCAGCGCCTCCAACTTTAAATTTATTAGGAGAAATTAGATTATTAAATAGTATTATTAGTTGATCTTGATATTCAATTATTTTTATTTCTTTATTATCTTTTTTTGGTGCAGCTTATTCTTTGTTTTTATATTCTTATAGTCAACAAGGTAAAATTTATTCTGCTTTATATTCTTTTTCAATAAATTATAATCGTGAATTTTTAATTTTATTTCTTCATTGATTTCCTTTAAACTTATTAATTTTAAAGAGTGACATTTGTCTGTTGTGATTATAATTTAAATAGTTTAAAAAAAATAATGATTTGTGGTATCATTGATATGAATATATTCATTTTAGATCGTGATAAATTTTTCTATTTGTTTTGTTAATTTTTTAATTTTTATATTAATTAGAACTACATTTTTTATATTTAGAATTTATTTTTTATTAAATGATTTAGTTTATTTTATTGAATGAGATTTATTAGCTATTAATTCTTCTTCAATTGTAATAACTTTTTTATTTGATTGAATAAGATTTATATTTATATCTTTTGTTTTATTTATTTCTGCTTTAGTAATTTATTATAGAAAAGAATATATAAGAGAAGATATTCATATTAATCGTTTTATTTTATTAGTAGTTATATTTGTTCTTTCTATAATACTTTTAATTATTTCTCCAAATTTAATTAGAATTTTATTAGGGTGAGATGGGTTAGGTTTAGTTTCTTATTGTTTAGTTATTTATTTTCAAAATGTAAAATCTTATAATGCTGGGATATTAACTGCCCTTTCTAATCGAATTGGGGATGTAGCTTTATTAGTAGCAATTGCTTGAATATTAAATTATGGGAGTTGAAATTATATTTTTTATATCGAAATTATGAAAAATGACTTTTCTATAATAATTATTGGGGTTTTAGTAATATTAGCCGCAATAACAAAAAGAGCTCAAATTCCTTTTTCTTCATGATTACCTGCCGCTATGGCAGCCCCTACCCCTGTTTCAGCCTTAGTTCATTCATCGACCTTAGTAACAGCTGGGGTATATTTATTAATTCGGTTTAATATTTTATTAGTTGATACTTTTATAGGAAAGTTTTTGTTACTTATCGGGGGTTTAACAATATTTATAGCAGGAGTTGCAGCTAATTTTGAATTTGACTTAAAAAAAATTATTGCTTTGTCTACATTAAGACAATTAGGGCTAATAATAAGTATTTTAGCTATAGGTTTTCCTAAATTAGCTTTTTTCCATTTATTAACGCATGCTTTATTTAAGGCTTTATTATTTATATGTGCAGGAGCTATTATTCATAATATAAAAAATTCTCAGGATATTCGTGATATAGGGGGCTTAATTTATTTTATACCTTTAACAACTTCTTGTTTAAATGTAGCAAATTTGGCTTTATGTGGTATACCTTTTTTAGCTGGATTTTATTCAAAGGATTTAATTTTAGAAGTAGTTTTATTGTCTAATTTAAATTTATTCTCTTTTTTTTTATATTTTTTTTCTACAGGATTAACAGTATGTTATTCTTTTCGTCTTTCTTACTATTCTTTAACAGGGGATATAAATCAATCTTCTTTAAATTGTTTAAATGATGAAGCATGGGGGATATCAAAAAGTATATTAACTTTATTAACTATAGCAGTTATTGGGGGGGCTTTATTAAATTGATTAATATTTTCTTATAATACAATAATTTGTTTATCTCCAAATTTAAAAAATTTAACTTTAATAGTGTGTTTAGTTGGGGGGTTTTCTGGTTATTTAATTAGAAATGTAAACTTATATTTTTTTAATAAATCTTTAAATTATTATTTATTTAGTTTTATAAATATATCTATATGATTTATACCTGTTTTATCAACTATTGGAATTATAAAGTATCCTTTATCATTAGGATTTAAAACTATAAAGTCTTTTGATCAAGGTTGATCTGAGTTTATAGGAGGTCAAAATTTTTATTACTTAATTAAGCAATTTTCTTTTATAAATCAATTTTTACAAAATAATAATTTAAAAATTTATTTAATAATATTTGTTTTTTGAGTATTTATTTTAGTATCTTTTATATTTAGTTAATTAATATTTTGTGAGGTATGTTGTTATAATAATTTAAATAGCTTATATTTAGAGCGTGACACTGAAGATGTTAAAGAGATTAATTTAATCTTTAAATAAATTTATAAAAGAAAAAAGTCTTTATTTTTATAGTGAAAATATAATGTTTTATTATTTAAACTATATAAACTTAAAGAAATAAAAATGGAATTAAACCATTAAAGAAAAAAGTTAGCAGCTTTTTCTTGATCTACTTATTTCCTTAATTGGAATATGAATATTCAGTTTTATCATTAACAGTGATATACCTCTTTTTGGTTTCAATTAATAAAAGAATACGGGTGTAAACACCTAAAATTAGGTCGAAACTAATTGCAATTCATCGCTTCAAATTCTAAATAAAATTTTTCAAGGAAAATTGATTGAATCAATACTTTTTAAGTGCAAATTAAATGTTATAGTTAACTATATCCTTATTTTAATTAGATCAATTTAAAGCTCCTTGATTTCATTCATGTAATAGCCCTAATAATAAAATTAAAATAAAAATAATACTTGTAAATGATCATCATATAATATTAGAAATTTTAAAAATTATAATTATAGGTAAAATTAGGGCAATTTCTACGTCAAAAATTAAAAAAATAATTGTAATTAAAAAGAATCGGATTGAAAAAGGGAGTCGTGAAGAATTTATTGGATCAAATCCACACTCGAAAGGCGATGTCTTTTCACGGTCATTTATTGATTTTTTAGATAATAAAGAAGCTAAGTATATTACTACTATTGCTACGATTATAATAATTATTGCTATTAAATATAAAGTAAAAATTATTTATACTAAAATTATTTAGTCCTTATGATTGGAAGTCATATATACTTATATACTATATAAATTTATCTACCTCATCAGTAAATAGAAACATATAAAAATAATCATACTACATCTACAAAATGTCAGTATCAAGCAGCTGCTTCAAACCCAAAATGGTGAGAATTAGAAAAATGATTTTTTAAATGTCGTATTAAACATACAATTAAAAATGTTGTTCCGATTAAAACATGTAATCCATGGAATCCTGTAGCTATAAAAAATGTTGATCCATAAACAGCGTCAGCAATTCTAAAAGAAGCTTCTATATATTCATATCCTTGAAGAATTGTAAAATAAATTCCTAAAAGAACAGTAAAAAATAAACCTTGTGTAGTTTGAGAATGATTATTTTCTATTAATCCGTGATGAGCCCATGTTACTGTAACCCCTGATGTTAATAAAATTGCTGTATTTAATAGAGGAACTTGAAATGGATTAAAAATTAAAATTCCTATTGGGGGTCAAATACTTCCTAGTTCAATAGTTGGGGATAGGCTGCTATGAAAAAATGCTCAGAAAAATCTAACAAAGAAAAATACTTCAGATACAATAAAAAGAATTATACCTCAACGTAGCCCTAATGTTACGTTAAAAGTGTGCAGTCCTTGAAATGTTCCTTCTCGGGAGATATCTCGTCATCATTGATATATTGTTAAAAGAGTAATAATATTACCTAAGATAAATAATGAATTATCATATTGATGAAATCATTTTACTAGGCCTGAAACTATAGTAAAGGCTCCAATAGCTCCTGTTAAAGGTCATGGACTATAATCTACTAAATGGAAAGGGTGATTTGAATGTGTTGACATTAGTTTACTTCACTAGAGTATAATGTTGATAGTACAGCAAATACATAAGATTGAATAATTGAAACAGCTGATTCTAATAATAGTAAAGCAACTTGACTAATAATTAAAAAGTTTACTAAAATTAAAGATAATGAATTTCCTGTATTTCCTATTAAAGTTAATAGTAAATGTCCTGCAATTATATTAGCAGTTAATCGAACAGCTAAAGTACCTGGTCGAATTACATTACTAATAGTTTCAATACAAACCATAAAAGGCATTAAAACTCTAGGGGTTCCTTGAGGAACTAAATGAGCAAATATGTGTTGTGTATGATTAATTCATCCATATATTATAAAACTAATTCATAAAGGAAGAGCTAATGTTAATGTTAAAGTTAAATGACTTGTTCTAGTAAAAATGTAAGGGAATAACCCTAAAAAATTATTAAATAAAATTATAGAAAATAAAGAAATAAAAATAAATGAACACCCATTTTGATTATTAGGGCCTAATAATGTTTTGAATTCTTTGTGTAAAGTTAATAAAATTTTATTTCATAGTACATTAAATCGATTAGGTAAAAATCAATAAGAATAAGGAATAATTATCAACCCAATAAATGTACTAATTCAATTTAATGATAAATTAAAGATAGTTGTTGAAGGATCAAATACAGAAAAAAGATTTGTTATCATTTTCAGTTTAATTTAACTGTGTTAAATTTATTAACACTTTTTTCATCATTACTCGTGGAAGTTTTATTATAATTAAAACAATAGTAATTAAGAACATTGAATAATATAAAAGCAATAGAAAATACAATAAATAAAATTAATCATCTAATAGGGGCTATTTGTGGAATTAAAAAATATTAAATAATTTAATAATTTCAGTTTGACATACTAATGTTATATTTTAACTAATTTTTTTTGATTTCATTAGAAGTAATTGTTAATTTACTATAAAATGGTTTAAGAGACCAGTACTTACTTTCAGTCATCTAATGAAGTTACTTAAATAAGTTAAGTAAATTAAAAACTTGAAATTCATTTAATAAAATTTTTTGTCGGAATACTTTCAATTACAATCGGTATAAAGCTATGGTTTGCCCCACAAATTTCTGAACACTGACCAAAAAATAATCCGGGCCGATTAATTAAGAAATTTGTTTGATTTAAACGTCCAGGAGTTGCATCAACCTTTACCCCTAATGCAGGAATAGTTCATGAATGAAGAACATCTGCAGCAGAAACTAAAATTCGAATTTGATTATTTATAGGTAAAACAATCCGGTTATCTACATCTAATAGTCGAAAAGAATTTAATTCTAATTCATTTGTTGGGATTATATAAGAGTCAAATTCAATATTTTTAAAATCTGAATATTCATAACTTCAATATCATTGATGACCAATTGTTTTTAATGTAATTGAAGGATTATTAACTTCATCTAATAAATATAATAAACGAAGGGAGGGTATAGCAATGAATATTAATACAATTGCTGGGAGAACTGTTCAGATTATTTCAATTGTTTGCCCATGTAAAAGAAGTCGATTAGTAAATTTATTAGTAAATAATATTGCTATTAAGTACCCAACTAAAATTGTAATTATAATTAAAATTAATAAAGTGTGATCATGAAAAAAGTTTAATTGTTCTATAATTGGAGAATTACTGTCTTGAAATCCTAGATTTGATCATGTTGCCATTAATTAATGTTTTTCTAATAAAAGTAATTACTTTATATATGAAGCTTAAATTCATTGCACTAATCTGCCATATTAGAATTTAAATAAATAAAATTTATAATTAATTAGTTAATAATGGAAGTTCAGCATAACTATGTTCCATTGGAGGTATTTTTTGATATCATTCAATAGAAGAATTTAATTGAACAGAATAAATTGGTATTCGATTAGAAATTATACTTTCTCAAATAATAAATAAGAAGAATAAAATTCCAAATAAAGAAATAGTAGAACCAACTGTTGAAACAATATTTCAAGAAGTATAAGCATCAGGATAATCTGAGTATCGTCGAGGTATCCCAGCTAACCCTAAAAAGTGTTGAGGGAAAAATGTTAAATTAACCCCTAAGAATATGATTGCAAATTGAGACTTTAATCATTTTTCATTCATTGTTAAACCAGTAAATAAAGGGTATCAATGTACAAATCCTGCTATAATAGCAAACACTGCTCCTATAGAAAGAACATAATGAAAATGTGCAACTACATAATATGTATCATGAAGTACAATATCAATAGAAGAATTTGCAAGAACTACTCCTGTTAGCCCCCCTACTGTAAATAAAAATACAAACCCTAAAGCTCATAAAAGAGATGGGGAATTATTTAATTGAGCTCCGTGTAATGTAGCTAATCAACTAAAAATTTTAATTCCAGTAGGAACTGCAATAATTATAGTTGCTGAAGTAAAATAAGCTCGAGTATCTACATCTATTCCTACTGTAAATATATGATGAGCTCAAACAACAAATCCAAGTAGGCCAATTGCAAGTATAGCATAGATTATACCTAAAGCCCCAAAGGTTTCCTTTTTTCCACTTTCTTGACTAATAATGTGGGAAATTATACCAAATCCAGGAAGAATTAAAATATAAACTTCAGGATGCCCAAAAAATCAGAATAAGTGTTGATATAAAATAGGGTCTCCCCCTCCTGCAGGATCAAAAAATGAGGTATTTAAATTTCGGTCTGTTAATAGTATTGTGATAGCACCGGCTAAAACAGGTAATGATAATAATAATAAAATCGCAGTAATTACAACTGATCAAACAAATAAAGGCATTCGGTCTAATGTGATACCATCAGATCGTATATTAATTACTGTTGTAATAAAATTTACAGCCCCTAAAATTGAAGAAATACCAGCTAAATGTAAAGAAAAAATTGCAAGATCAACTGAAGCCCCAGCATGAGCAATTCCTGACGATAATGGAGGATAAACAGTTCAACCTGTTCCAGCTCCGTTTTCCACAATTGAGCTTGATAAAAGTAAAGTTAATGAAGGGGGTAAAAGTCAGAATCTTATGTTATTTATTCGTGGGAAAGCTATATCAGGAGCCCCTAATATAAGAGGAACTAATCAGTTTCCAAAACCACCAATTAAAATAGGTATAACTATAAAAAAAATTATTACAAAAGCATGTGCAGTTACAATTACATTATAAATTTGGTCATCACCAATTAAAGAACCAGCATGCCCTAACTCTGCTCGAATTAAAATTCTCAGAGAAGTTCCTACTATTCCTGATCAAGCTCCAAAAATAAAATATAAAGTACCAATATCTTTATGATTTGTTGAAAATAATCATTGTCGCAAAATTAAATGGCTGAAGTTTAGGCGTTAGATTGTAAATCTATTTATGAAAATAATTTTTCTTTAATTAAAATTTGGTTTTGGCTTTATAGTCAACTATGATATTAGACTGCAATTCTAAAGGAATAAAGTAATTTATTAAAGCTTAAAAAATAATTTTTTATTTATAACTTTGAAGGCTATTAGTTTATTTAACTTAAAGCTTTAATAACTTTTTTTTAAATAAAAAAATACAATGTATTAATTATTAATAACCCAGTTAATGAAATAAAATTAATAATTATCAATAATTTGTGACTTTTATTCAATAATGAAATTTTAAAAGTTCAATTTATGTTAGTGTGATTTAATAATAAAGCTGCATAACTAATTCGCATATAAAAATATAAGGTAATTAAAGTTATAAATAGTATTAATATCAATGTAAAAAATATGTTATTTTTAATTATTAATTCAATAATTATTCATTTAGGTATAAACCCTAAAAAAGGGGGAAGCCCTCCTAATGAAATTAATAAAATAAATAATGAAATATTTATAAATTTATTGGTTTGAAACATACTAAAAGTTTGATTAATATTGAATAATTTAAAATTATTGAATAAATAAACAATTGAAAAATTTAAGAATCTGTAAAATATAAAGTATATAAATCAAATATTTTCGTTATTAATTATTCCAGCTATTATTCATCCTAAATGATTAATTGAAGAAAATGCTATTAATTTTCGTAGAGAAGTTTGATTAATTCCCCCTAAACTCCCAAATAATATAGAAGCAATAATAATAAATACTATTAAGTTTAATCTAATAGTATAAGATAAGATTATTAAAGGGGCAATTTTTTGTCAAGTTATTAGTAATAAATTTGAATATCATCTTAAACCTTCTATTACTCTAGGAAATCAAAAATGAAAAGGGGCAGCACCTCTTTTTAATATTATAGTTGATGAAATTAATATAAAATTAAAATAAAGTAAATTAAATTTAAAATTAATAAATAAGTATAATAAGATAATAGAAAATAAAAAAATAGCTGAAGCAAGTGCTTGAGTTAAAAAATATTTAAGAGAAGATTCTGAAGAAAATAAATTTTTTGATCTTATTATTAAGGGAATAAAAGACAATAAATTAATTTCTAAACCTATTCAAATTCTAAATCATGATGTTGAAGAAACAGCAATTAAAGTTCCAATTATTATAGAAATAAAAAACAGAAATTTATAAGAATTTTTAATAATTAAAAAGAAAAGGACTAAAACCTTTATAAATAGGGTATGAACCTATTAGCTTTATTAGCTTATCTTTTTAAATTATATTTTAGTGTAAGAAGCACAAAAGTTTTTGATACTTTTAGGAATAGTTTAATTCTGTTAAATATAATTTAAATTTAATAATAGATATAATAATAAATATTATATAATTTACTCTATCAAAGTAATCCTTTTATCAGGCAATCTATT